AAGAAGTGATTCCGGATTTTTCTTACTTCATATCATTGGGTCAAATCGAGTCAAGAGGCTAAGCCACAAGAAGTTTGAAAATATCTATTCCATATCCGTTGAAACCAGTATTTGTGTGTTTCGGCTTGAGCCGTACGAGATGAAATTCTCATATACGGTTCTCAGAGGGGGAGTCTTTCTTGGTTTACCTATCTCAATAAAGTATATGATTGGTTCGAGGAACGTCTCGAGATTCAAGCGATTGCAGATGATATAACTAGTAAATATGTTCCTCCTCATGTCAATATATTTTATTGTTTAGGTGGGATTACGCTTACTTGTTTTTTAGTACAAGTAGCTACGGGTTTTGCTATGACCTTTTACTATCGTCCAACTGTTACAGAGGCTTTTTCCTCTGTTCAATACATAATGACTGAGGCCAACTTTGGTTGGTTAATTCGATCAGTTCATCGATGGTCAGCAAGTATGATGGTTCTAATGATGATCTTGCACGTATTTCGTGTGTATCTTACGGGTGGTTTTAAAAAACCCCGCGAATTAACTTGGGTTACAGGGGTGGTTCTGGCTGTATTGACCGCATCTTTTGGCGTAACCGGTTATTCCTTACCTCGGGACCAAATTGGCTATTGGGCAGTAAAAATTGTAACAGGCGTACCTGAAGCTATTCCTATAATAGGATCATCTTTGGTAGAATTATTACGTGGAAGTGCTAGTGTAGGCCAGTCCACTTTGACTCGTTTTTATAGTTTACATACTTTTGTATTGCCTCTTCTTACTGCCGTATTTATGTTAATGCACTTTCCAATGATACGTAAGCAAGGTATTTCGGGTCCTTTATAGAGAAGGCAGATCATATATATTTGTAATTTATCATATCGGGGAGGAACAAGAGTCTTTCATTGCTACAAATATGGATTATTGAAAAATAAGGCATGTTATTTGGATACTTCTATTCAACTCTGAAGTCTTGTTTATTTGATATGAATCAAATAGTTTAAGTATATTTTTCCTAAAAGAGGATGGATTATGGGAGTGTGTGACTTGAACTATTGATTGGTCCATGCAGATATATGACTTTATCCGCCACGTTGGAATTCACAACCCGATGTGTCTCCGCATCCAACCATCATGTCAGTTCCTTTATGTAGCATAGGATAGGCCGGTTCGCTTGAGGAGAATATTTTCTATGATCATACCCGAATCATGTCATGTATGAAAAGGCTCCGTAAGATCCCTAGAATAATTGATGTGGAATAATCCAATGTTCTATTTCTTCACTTTGTTTAATTTTTTTGAGTAATTTTCTTAGAATTAATTGATATTAATCTTAGTCAGTTTTTTATAGTATGTAGATGCATTCATTTCCTTTGCATCGACCCTGATCTATGATACTATCGGAGTTAAATAAGGGATCTAAGGAAGAACAAGGGCTATACTTTATTAGTAACAAGTAAAAACTTTGTATGTAAGAAAATCGAGATGTTGTGGGGATAAATACCAACCAAAATACATGAGACAATCCAAAAAGCACTTGATCATGATCGAATTTGTAAGCCGACTTGGATATTGAGCATTTCCTTGTTGCCAGAACTTAATTCTTTGCAATGAATAATGAATCGTTGAAACTCGGGGAAATGGAATTTGATAAATCTTTTCTTACATAGAGTTATTCTACATTATATATGTAAATATGTATGAAATATATGTCTTATATAGATCTATTTCTGTGATTCTTGCTCGAGCCGGATGATAAAAAATTATCATGTCCGGTTCTTTTGGGGGATGGATCCACAAGAATTCACCTATCCAAATAACAAAGAAACCTGATTTGAATGATCCTGTATTAAGAGCTAAATTGGCTAAAGGGATGGGACATAATTATTATGGAGAACCTGCATGGCCCAATGATCTTTTATATATTTTTCCAGTAGTAATTCTAGGCACTATTGCATGTAATGTGGGCTTAGCAGTTCTAGAGCCGTCAATGATCGGTGAACCAGCGGATCCGTTTGCAACTCCGTTGGAAATATTACCCGAATGGTACTTTTTTCCCGTATTTCAAATACTTCGCACAGTACCCAATAAGTTATTGGGTGTTCTTTTAATGGTTTCAGTACCAATAGGATTATTGACAGTACCTTTTTTGGAGAATGTCAATAAATTCCAAAATCCATTTCGTCGTCCAGTAGCTACAACAGTCTTTTTGATCGGTACCGCAGTAGCTCTTTGGTTAGGTATTGGAGCAACTTTACCTATTGATAAATCCCTAACTTTAGGTCTTTTTCAAATTGATTAAATCGTTAAATACCACGAAATAGGTATCTAAGGAAGATCCTCTTCTGGATCTTCCCTAGATACATCAATCTTATTTTGTATCTATTCTGCAAATATATGGACCGTGTCAAAGATTAAAAATTTATTCTATTCTTTTTTATTTCGAAAAAATGAAAAAATTCCAATGGATTTAAAATGAAAACTTTTTCTTAGGTAAATTGATTGCAAAATGCTTTTGTAGAGTGCCCAATATCTGTTTTACATCTTCTATGCGAAAATATTCCATTTTCATAAGATCTTCTTGACTGTGATTCAAAAGGTCCAATAATGTATGTATATTGGACCTTTTGAGACAATTATAGGTCCTGGAAGACAATTCTGATTGGTCAATAAAAATACATGTCAATGGAATTCCTTTTTTGTTTTTCTTGAGATTAGTGAATCTGTCTTGAAAGGAAAAAAGGGGTAGATTCCATCTTTTTTCATTTTCCTCTAAATTCATGTCCTCTTCCTCTGCATGTAGAAAAGGAATCAATAAATCAATCAAATTACGAGAAGCTTCATAAAGTGCTTCTTTAGGAGTTAAACTTCCATTCGTCCATATTTCTAGAAAGAGTATCTCTTGTTTTTCATTCCCATTCCCATAAGAATGAATACTATGATTCGCATTTCGGACAGGCATAGATACAATATCTATAGGATAACTTCCATCGTGAGATTCGTTTGTGGATTTCATATGATATCCGCGACCTCTTTTTATTTGTAATTCAATACACAAATCAATTGGTTCTGTCAGGTTAGCTATATGCTGTGTCGTATCAACTATTTTTACAGAAGGTGGTGAGATGATATCTTGAGCTGTTATGTATTTAGGACCCCTGACACAAATGGATGCGTCCCTAACTCCATATAGATTACTTTTCAATACAATCTCTTTCAAATTTATTAAAATATCATGTACTGATTCTTCAATACCTGCTATCATAGAATATTCATGCAGCACATTTTCAGATGTTGCACGTGTGATACATGTTCCTTCTATTTCTCCAAGTAAAGCCCTTCGCATGGCAATACCTATGGTATCGGCTTGACCTTTCATAAGCGGGGACAGAACAAAACGACCATAATAAAGACGCTTGCTGTCTACTCTTGATTCAACACATTTCCACTGTAGTGTTCGAGTGGATCCTGCTACTTCTTCTCGAACCATACTATTATTTTTTATTTTATTTATGATTATTGGATCAGATCATTGAATCTTTTATTTCTCTTGAAATCTCTTGAATTATTATTTCTACACACGTCTTTTTTTAGGGGGACGACATCCATTATGCGGCATGGGTGTTACATCACGTACGAAACTTAATAGCATCCCATTTCTACGAAGGGATCGCAATGCCGCATCTCTTCCGAGACCTGGACCCTTGATCATAACTTCTGCTCGTTGCATACCCTGATCAACTAATGTACGAATAGCATTAAAAGCCGCGGCTTGAGCAGCATAGGGTGTTCCTTTTCTTGTGCCTCTGAATCCAGAAGTACCTGCGGAAGCCCAAGAAACCACCCGACCTCGTACGTCTGTAACAGTTACAATAGTATTGTTGAAACTCGCTTGAACATGAATAACTCCTTTTGGTATTCTACGTTCATTCTTTTTTGAACCGATACGTGCATTCTTACGTAAACCAATTTTGGCTATAGGTTTTGTCATATTTTATTAGATAATATTCATAAGAATAAAACAAAAAGAAAGAAGAATCAGAAAGATACGGGAATATCTATTTCAAATGAAATAGAATCCTTTCTTTTTACATGTACATGGGTTTTTCTTTTCAAAATTGATTGATTTAGAACTTGAGAAAGATTACCCCTGTCTCTGTTTATGTCTCGGATTGGAACAAATGACTATAATTCGCCCCCGTCTACGAATCAAGCGACATTTTTCACAAATTTTACGAACAGAAGCCCTTATTTTCATAGTTATCATTCCTTACTTTCATTCTGAATCTATTTTTTTTGGAAACAAAAATTAGTTTATTGCATTTTTTAACTTCGAATTATATCCCTACAAAACGAAAAGAATGATCTAATCGTTCGAATCTTTTTTGCGAAGTCTATAAATTATACGTCCCCTGGTTGAATCATAACGACTCATTTCGATTTTTACCCTATCTCCGGGTAGTATACGTATAAAACTGCGCCGGATTCTCCCTGAAATATAACCTAGAATTAGATCTTCATTATCTAATCGAACTCGGAACATACCGTTGGGAAGTGATTCAGTAATTAAACCCTCATGAATCAATTTTTGTTCTTTCATTCCAGGGAACCCCCTTTAAGTATTAACTAATAGAGGAAGAGTTCTATAATCCACTTCTCCTCTCTCATTTACAAATAGTAAGTTTGAGAGAAGATTAGGGTACCCCAGGAGAATCACCATATATAACACAAAATTTCTCCTCCTATTTTTTCTAGTCGAGCTTCTCGATCTGTCATTATACCTCGAGAAGTAGAAAGAATTACAATCCCCATTCCACCTAAAATCTTAGGAATTCGTTGATAGTTGGAATATATTCGTAGACCGGGTCGGCTGATACGCTTTAAATTTATTTTATTCCCTTTACTAGTCTTTCTATGTCGTAAGGTTGAAACCAAGAAATTTTTTTGACTTTCTTGATGTTTTCGAACGTTTTCAATAAAACCTTCTCGTAAAAGTATTTTCACAATATTTTTAGTGATATTAGTAGATACTATTTTAACTTTTCCTTTTTGATCTATGTCAGCATTTCTTATAGAAGTTATTATATCGGCAATAATGTCCCTACCCATGACGAACTATAGTTATTGGTGCCTCCTAATTTTAATATAATCAACATGCCTATTTTTTGTTTTTTTTTCATTTTTTGAATTCTTCAATTATAAAAAATTATTAGAAATTTAAAGTATATGCATGAGACACAATCTATTAATCAGATCTATTTCAGGTATTTGAATATCTATATAGAGATAGTATATATCCTATTTTCATCTATAAGACTTCGGGTGCTAATGAAACTATTTTAGTAAAATTCAACTGTCGCAATTCCCGAGCAATAGCACCAAAAATTCGAGTTCCTTTTGGATTTCCTTCTTGATCAATGATAACCGCTGCATTGTCATCATATCGTATTATCATGCCGTTGTCACGTTTGAATTCTTTACACGTTCGTACAATCACAGCTCTAATTATTTCTGATCTTTCTAGAGGCATGTTGGGCACTGCTTCTTTGATTACAGCAACAATAACATCGCCAATATGAGCATATCGATGATTGCCAGTTCCTATGATTCGAATACACATCAATTCTTTAGCTCCACTGTTATCTGCTACATTCAAAAGGGTCTGAGGTTGAATCATATCATTTTTATTTTAATCTCTTATTTCAATGCAAGGGAGAATGAAATAAAAAAAAAGAAATATTGTCTGTCCAGAGATAAAGAAATCCGTAGTTGTTTTTTCATTCTCCATACTCCTTCTTCTTTTACTTTTGTTTAACTATCCTGAAATAACAAATTGAGTTCGTATAGGCATTTTGCATGCAGCTATTTCCATAGCAGCTTTGGCTACAGTTTCTGATATTCCACTCATTTCATAAAGTATTCGGCCCGGTTTAACAACGGATACCCAATATTCGGGGGATCCCTTGCCCGAACCCATACGTGTTTCTGTAGGTCTTACAGTAACAGGTTTGTCGGGAAAGATACGTACCCATATCTTTCCACCACGACGCACATATCGTGTCATTGCTCTTCGCCCTGCTTCTATTTGTCTAGCTGTGATCCAAGCAGGTTCTAGTGCCTGAAGAGCGTATCTGCCAAAACAAATATGATTGCCTCGACAAGATATTCCCTTCATTCTACCTCTATGTTGTTTACGAAATCTGGTTCTTTTGGGGTTATAGTTGATGGTTGTTTCCGAATTCCATCTCTACTGCAGAGCCGGACATGAGAGTTTCTTCTCATCCAGCTCCTCGCGAATGAAATGATTAAATATTCAATAATCTTATATATATACACATGTATTTGTGTATTTCATTCTATCAAAAGAAAGAATATACTAATTTTTTCTATTTAATTTGTTACATAGGTCACTTTATATAACTAGGCATTTTTCTATATTTATATATTCTTTATATAATATAGAATGATATAGAATGTTTCTATGTTTATAATTAATTATAATTAATTTTTACAATGCTTCTTTAATTTTATCAAAATTTCTAAAGTATTTTACTTTATCTCTATTGAATTAATTCAATTACGCCAATAGTCATCCGATAAAAGAAATTCTTAAATAAAAAAAAATAAAGAAAAGTTTCGCGGGCGAATATTGACTCTTTCCTCCTTCATTTGTAGGGTCAATTCATGACCCTTCAGAAGAAATCTATTTTTTATTGTTCATTCCGCCATCCTACCCAATGAATCATTAGGATTGATTCGTTTTCAAGAAAATCCTATGTAATCACAGGTTCTGTCGTTCCCATAGCTTCTCTATTGATACTTAGGTTTGAACTCTGCAATGGAGCTATCAACAAAATATATTATTTGTTTCCGAGTAAATCTCCTCAGTTTTTCTTAACCCGAAGCTCGACGAAATTCTTCTATTTATTCTATTTTTTCTTTGTATATTTATTATTCTGTTGTAATTTTATATTTTGTATTTTTATTGTATATTTATGTTGATGTTATGTTGATGCTTTATAACACTGCCTTTTTTATTTCAGAAACCATACATATGGGAATTATATATCGTTGAGATCTTTATTCTCTCTTTCTATCATCCTTCCATTTTTCCACATCCCCCTTTTTTTTCACAATTCATAATCAGATTTATTTTTTTATGAAAAGAATTTCAGTTGCTACAACTATATGATTGATTCAGTCATATAGTGACTGTTTCTTGGGATCTCGACAATACGAAGCAATAAGTTGGTTTTTATTTTTGAGTTTCTTTAGTTTTGATAGTTACTAAGTTTATAGTGGGGTCATACTTTTTTTTCAATCTAAATTCTAAAGAAAAAACTAACGAGTCACACACTGAGCATAGCAATTATAATAAAATCTCAATGAAAGAAAGGTTAAATCAAATTTTTATTCAACCTTATAGAATTAGAATTGTTCGTTTTTCTTTTATTAAGAAAAAATAAGAAAAGGGTTTATAAATTTTCTCTATCGATAAGTAGAATG